CTAAGTACTTTGTGCTCGACTCGGTCCCTTTTCTGCCTCGAATATTTCATACTCTCTTTATTGCTACTTTGATCTTCTTGTTAGGAAGACTACCGAGAAACGCTTGGGTTTAGAAGATGCCCGAGATAGACGAAATAGAGGAAAGTAAGCAAAGTCAGGAAGAAAGAGATCAAGAAATAGAAAGAACTTTTGAAGCGAAGGGGAATAAACAGAAAGAAGAGGAATCCATCGAAGAAGATCCTTCTTCTTTCCTTTTTTCGAAAGAAGAGGAGGATCCGGACAAAATCGACGAAGACCGAACGGAAAAGATCAGAGGGAAGGGCAATTTCTTCTGGTTTGAAAAACCAATTACTTTTTTTCTTTTCGACTATACATTGATGCGCAAACAATTTCGATATATAGACAAGATGATTCCAATAAACGAAATGTCACAATATTCTTTTTCTAACGGTATAAGTGATGGAAAAGAAAGAATATCTTTTACGACTCTAAGGGGTTTACCAATCATTTTCCAAATGATTGGAAGTCATCTATCTGTATTCAAACCAAAGCCAGGAGCACTAAAACTCAAAAAAGAACCAGAACTAGCAAACCAGGGCTCTCATGCATTGTCTAATAATTGGCATTCCAATAATAAATCAAAATTATTTGTTTAGTTATTTTTATTAAAAATAAAACTTAGACACAAAAATTATTAAAAATACAAATAGGAAAAAACTATAGAATAAAAGATAAAAAGAGATACGACCCCATCCTGTATATTTAAAAACTTCTCCCATAAATAAAAAGCCAATCCCTAGTGCATTAATAAATCCATCAACTAGGTTTTTATCAAAAATAAAAATGAATTCAGCGGACTGTCTTAAAGTTTTCGTTACAAATAATGTATAAAAAGTGTCTATATACCCACGATTAAAAGACCAATTATATAAAAAAGTTAGTAACTTATCCGAAATATTTCTAAATCTAGTTTTTTTAGCAAAAGAATTCCAAACCGTCAAATTTTGGAAAGATGAATAGGGAGGATTATAAAATAAACATGAAATCACAATTCCAACAAAAACTATGCCAAGGGAAAATGTTGACTCGAGGAAAAATTCAATCAAATCTAATGAATTTTGGATGAAATGATTTAAAGCTGGAGTGAATAATTTTGACAATATATTAACTTCATATACTAGATTGAATTGCTTAAACGAAATTCCGATCACTCCAATAAACAAAGTACAAAACCCTAAAAAAAGCATAGGAACTAACATTGTAGTGTCCGATTCTTGAGGATAGGAACAATTAGTACGAAAAAATTTTATACTAATAAAAGGTCGAACGTCTTTTATGGAATTATCATTATTTTTTTGTGTTGGTAGACCTAGCAAAAAACCTTTATCATTTTTGTTTAATATTAACAAAGGAACTGAAAATAAACCTATTTTTGGAACTATTTTGTTTTCTTCTTTACCCCACAATGAAATTGAATAAAAGAGACTGTTTGTTTTTCCATTATAATTTTGAAAATTATAATTAAAATGTCCTTCAAAAGTAAGTAAATAAATTCGCAACATATAAAAGGCAGTTAATCCAGCTGTTAAAGAAGCTAGTATTGCAAAAACAGGGGAATACTGCCAACTAGCCGCAAGAATAGCATCTTTTGACCAAAAACAAGCAAGAGGAGGAATACCACAAAGAGAAAGGGTTCCCACTAAAAAAACATTCCTGGTAATTGGAATGTGTTTTATTAAACCGCCCATAAGACTCATATTTTGACTTTTATCAGGCGAATACCCAGAAATAGCTTCCATTGAATGGATAATCGATCCAGACCCTAAAAACAACAATGCTTTTGAATATGCATGAGTAATCAAATGAAATAAAGCAGCTTGGTATGAGCCTATCCCTAGAGCTAACATCATATAACCCAATTGAGACATTGTTGAATAAGCTAAACTTCTTTTAATATCTTTTTGAGCAAGAGCTAAAGTTGCTCCTAATACGACGGTTAATATACCTATCAAAGCTATTATATTCAGAATAGAAGGTATAACTATAAAAAGAGGAAAAAGACGAGCTACAAGAAAAATTCCAGCAGCTACTAAAGTAGCTGCATGGATCAAAGCTGAAATAGGAGTAGGACCCTCCATCGCATCTGGTAACCATATATGAAGAGGGAATTGAGCTGATTTTGCAAGGGCACCAGAAAAAATACAAAAGCTACATAAAAAAATAAAAAAACTCGTAACGTGATTAGTATAAATCAAGTTATTCACTATTGAAAATAAATCCGAAAATTCGAAACTTCCTGTTAACCAATAAAAACCTAAAATTCCTAACAATAAACCAAAATCCCCTACCCGATTAGTTATAAATGCTTTTTGACAAGCATTTGCTGCATTTGGTCGCATAAACCAAAAACCTATTAATAAATAAGAACACATCCCAATTAATTCCCAAAAAATATAAATTTGGATCAAATTAGAACTGGTCACTAACCCTAGCATTGCAGTAGTAAAAAAACTTATATAAGAAAAAAATCGCAAATAACCTTGATCGTGAGACATATAGTTATCACTATAAATAAGAACACAAATTCCAACCGTACTGATTAATATTGACAAAATACAGGAAAGTGAGTCAATCAAAAATCCGAATTCGAAACTCAAATCATTAGTGATAGTCCAAGAATACAGATATTGATAACTTGAACTATTATTTATTTGTTCAAAAAGTAAACTTATGAAAAAAGCTATAACTATACCTAAGACTAAAACATTTGGAAAAGCCCATTTACGACGAAGTTTTTTTGTTGCCCGCGGAAAAAGAAGGAGACCCACACCTATCAAAATAGGCATTAAAAGGGAAATAAGAGGTATAAGTCCCGAATAGTTATATGTATGTTCCATAAAAATCGTATTATTATTATTAATAGTCAGTTAATGAATTAATTTGTTATTGTTCTGGATTTCTACTTCCTATTTTTCTGTCTTTTGTTTTCTAGATTAGCTTTTGCTCAACTAAATTACTTTTTTTAAGTACAAAAAAACTTAACTTTACATTCTGCAAAAAATAAGGTATAGATTTTGAGTACTACTCTATTTAGTTAGAACTAGTAAAAATTGCATTACAGATTTGAATAAATAACAAAATCAATAAAAAAAAGATGTCTTTCACATCCAAATCTAAGAATACTCATTTTTTTTGAATGGCAGTTCCCAAAAAACGTACTTCTATATCAAAAAAGCGCATTCGAAAAAATTTTTGGAAACAAAAAGCTTATTGGACCGCTTTGAAAGCTTTTTCATTAGCTAAATCGCTTTCTACTGGTAATTCAAAAAGTTTTTTTGTTGAACAAAAAAAACAAATTCAAAAGTCAAGTTAAGAATAATTGAATTTAGATTGCTATTATAAAAAGATTTATTTTTGCTTCCTGTTAATTTTAAAACAAAAACTTTGGAAATTGAAAACAGAGATAAAGACTTTTATTATTGAAAAATGGGTTTCTATTATCTATTCAAACACAAATTAGAAATAAGAAACCCATTTTTCAATAATAAAAAAAAAAAAAAAATTATCAAAAATCGATCCTTAAAGCACTTTTGGTACCTCGCGGATTAAAATTCAAACCAAATTGGTTATTATAATTTGGATTGAATAAGCCGCCATGGTGAAATCGGTAGACACGCTGCTCTTAGGAAGCAGTGCGAGAGCATCTCGGTTCGAGTCCGAGTGGCGGCATACTGTTTTTTACGTTTCAAAAAAATGCATCATATTATATAATAAATTCTATTAGGAAATAGAGGAAATAGAAAATTTCCACTTTTTTGTTCATTTTTTATAGTTTCAACAAAACTGTTATGATTTTTGTTATTTTAGAACATCTATTAACGCATATTTCGTTTTCAGTCATTTTGATTGTAATTACAATCGAAATGATAAAGTTATTAATCGATGACTTTGTAGAACTCTCTGATTCGTCAAAAAAAGGTATGATAACAACTTTTTTTTGTATAACAGGATTATTAATTACTCGATGGATTTATTTGGGACATTTACCATTAAGCAATTTATATGAATCATTAATCTTTCTTTCTTGGATTTTTTGTATTATTCATATGATTCCTTTTTTTCAAAAACAAAACAAGTGGATAAGCACACTAACAGCGCCAAGTGCTTTTTTGGCCCAAGGCTTTACTACTTCCGGTTTTGTAACTACCATTCATCAATCCGAAATATTATTACCAGCTCTCCAATCACAGTGGTTAATGATGCATGTAAGTATGATGGTATTGGGTTATGCAGCTCTTTTATGTGGATCATTATTAGCAGTAGCACTTTTAGTAATTGAATTTCCAAAAAAAATAATAAATGGGGCAAAAAGTAATCATTTAGTAAATACGATATTTGCATTTGGTCAAAGTCAATACAACCCAGAAAATCAACAAAGTTTCAAAGAAATAGGTTTGGTTTCTTCAATCAATTTTTACAGGTTTCAATTAATTCAACAATTAGATCTATGGGGTTATCGTATTATTAGTATAGGATTTATTTTTTTAACTATAGGAATCCTTTCAGGCGCAGTGTGGGCTAATGAAGCATGGGGATCATATTGGAGTTGGGATCCAAAAGAAACTTGGGCTTTTATTACTTGGGCAACATTTTCAATTTATTTTCATATTAGAAAAAGTTGGGAAGGGTTCAATTCGGCCATTGTTGCCTCGATTGGATTTCTTATAATTTGGATATGCTATTTTGGTGTAAATTTATTCGCAATAGGATTACATAGTTATGGTTCCTTTACTTTAACATCCCTTTAACACAAATAAATTATTATGCGGGATAAAACTTAATATATAGCAAGACCGAATGTGGTGTGATACGTTGACGAGAACCTTTTGAAAGCATTGAAATAATTGTTTTACTGAATTCAAAAGGTTCTCACAAATTACACCAAGATTTTGGTAAAATAAATTTATCCCAATAAATTGGCAGAATTACTTTGACTTGTTTAATTGTTTGGATAGTGTTTATCCTTAAATTAACCACGATTTTTGAATTAAAACGTAAAATCGAATTTTATTTATATAAATAGACAGAGAGAATAGATTCTACTTTATCAATGGAGAATGACAAAACAAAATCTGGATAAAGCCCAATCCCTAATACAGGAAGAAGAATAGAAAAGGAAACAAAAAATTCGCGAGGACCTGAATCAAACCAAAAAAAATTTTGATTCTGAAATAACTTATATCCATAAAACATTTGGCGTAACATAGATAATAAATAAATAGGAGTTAAAATCATTCCAATTGCCATTACAAAACAAATTACTATTTTTGATAGGAAAAAAAATTTTGTGGCGGTAATTATACCTAAAAAAACGATCAATTCCGAAAAAAAACCGCTCATACCAGGTAAAGCAAGAGACGCTAATGAGAAAACACTAAAGAATGTGAAGAATTTTGGCATTTGAGTACCCATCCCACCCATTTCATCAAGATAAACAAGCCGTCTTCTATCAAAAGTTGTTCCTACCAAGAAAAAAAGAGCAGCACCAATAAAACCGTGGGAGATTATTTGTAAAATGGCTCCATTGAGCCCCAGATCACTTATAGAATAAATTCCTATAAGGATGAAACCCATATGGGATATAGACGAATAGGCTATACGTTTTTTTAAATTTCGTTGACCAGAAGATGTTAAAGCGGCATAAATTATTTGTATTGCCCCTACTACTACTAACCAAGGAGAAAATAGGGAATGCGCGTGCGGTAATAATTCCATATTGATCCGAACTAATCCATAAGCCCCCATTTTTAATAAAATTCCGGCTAAAAGCATACAAGTACTATAATGAGCTTCTCCATGAGTGTCTGGTAACCATGTATGTAAGGGTATAATCGGCAATTTGACAGCAAATGCAATAAAAAACCCGATATAAAATAATAGTTCTAGAATAAAAGGATAGCATTGATTGGATAAGATTTGAAAATCAAAAGTTGGTTCGTTAGAACCATATAAAGCCATCCCAAAAGCTCCTATTAATAAAAAAATGGAACTTCCCGCAGTATACAAAATAAATTTTGTAGCGGAATAAAGACGTTTCTTTCCTCCCCACATGGATAAAAGTAGATAAACCGGAATTAATTCTAATTCCCACATGATGAAAAAAAGTAAAAGATCTTGAGACGAAAATAATCCTATTTGAGCGCTATACATTGCTAGCATCAAAAAATGAAATAAGCGGGAATCCCGAGTAATTGGCCACGCTGCTAAAGTCGCTAAAGTTGTAATAAATCCTGTCAATAAAATAGGTCCTATAGAGAATCCATCTATTCCTAATCGCCAGTGAAAATTCAAAAAATTGATCCAGGTATAATCGTTTGATAATTGGATTAAAGGATCCTCGAATTGGAAATTTCCGGAAAATGCATAAGTGATTAAAAGCAGTTCTAAAATACAAATAAATAGCGTATACCAACGAATTAGTTTATTTCCTTTATGAGGAAAAGAAAAAATGAAACAACCCGACGCTATCGGGAAAACTACCAATAGTGTTAACCAAGGAAAAGAATTCGTGATAAAAACAAAATACACTTGGACCAGAAAAACCCGTGCTAAAAAGCAGTCCGAATCTTTTTCGGTTTTTTAACACGGGTTTTTGTCGGTAAAAAACAATTAACGGGATTCAAGTGGGAGTTTGAGGGGCGTATTAATAAGCTAGACCCATGCTTCGAGTTGTTTCATGCCATAAATAAACTCGAACGCTTAAAAAATCGGTTGGACAAGCGGATTCACATCTCTTACAACCAACACAGTCCTCGGTTCGTGGTGCAGAAGCTATTTGCTTAGCTTTACATCCGTCCCAGGGTATCATTTCTAATACATCAGTGGGACAAGCTCGCACACACTGAGTACATCCTATACATGTATCATAAATTTTTACTGAATGTGACATTGTATCTATAATTGTTTTTTTGAACCTAATAAATTTAGGTCTAGTAAAGTTTGAAAAAGTTAATTTTTTGATATACCAGACCAAGCAATGATTTACCCTACTTTGTTCTATTCTAAAATTTGGATTAACTGATGAGATAGAGCTAATATACTTTAATTTCTGAGTTTCTGACAAACATGATCCGATTTGCATCCTTATCATAATTAGAGTAACAACACTATTTATTTAACAAATCAGATTGATTAATACGAATTGAGTTTCTGTTACGATAGATTGAGGAAACAATGGCCAGTCCAATAGCGGCTTCAGCAGCTGCAATTGTTATAACAAAAATGGAAAAAATATTGCCTTTTAATTGTCGACTATCAAAAAAATCCGAAAAGGTTACCAAATTCAGATTAACCGCATTCAATATAAGTTCAAGACACATAAGGGCTCGAATCAGATTACGACTCGTTATCAATCCATAGATCCCAATAGAAAATAAAAAAGCACTTAAAATAAGTACATTTTCAAGCATCATCGACCAACTCCTTATTCGTTTTTCACTTCTTTAAAATGTAAATGGAATAAGTCTAGAATAAAATTTCATTTTTTTTTATTTGATTGTAGTTTGATTATTGGCGAGCCATGGTAATAGCACCTATTAAAGCAATTAAAAGAATTATTGAAATGAATTCAAATGGAATAAAAAAATCGGTTGCTAAATGAATTCCAATTTGTTGACCATTACTAATTAAATCTTGCTCTATAATTTGGTTTGTTCGTGTAGTCCAAATAATTCCATACCATGAAGTATCTAGAATAATAGTAAGTAATAAACCAAAAATACTTATACAAATTAAAAAAGTAATCCCATCCCCAACAGTTAAAAAAATAAAATCTTTGTAATATTCTGAACCATTCAGGAACATCACAGCAAATAAAATCAAAACATTTATAGCTCCTACATAAATAAGCAACTGGGCAGCAGCCACAAAAGGGGAGTTTGCTAAAAAATAGAATAAGGATATACAAACAAGAACTAATCCTAATGAAAAGGCAGAAAAAATGGGATTCGGAAGAAAAACAACCCCAATACCTCCAAATAGAAGACCTAATCCAAGACCAATTAAAAGAAAATCATGTATTCGTCCAGGCAAATCCATTGTATGTAAATTAGAGATGCAAAAAATAAAAGTGTTTTTTCATGACCTTATTGACCTGACCAGGAAAAACGTCATTATAGAAATATTGGTTCAATTTAAAATCGAGTTGTTCTTAAATATACGTTAATTTTAATAAATAAAATACTTAAGGGATATAAATTATTATAGATATCGACTTTTTGAATTACTTTTTTTTTCGCGAAAAAAAAAAGTAATTGATTTGTTTAATATTTTATCTTTTTTCAGGTAACTGAAAAATAGTTCGAATTGCATAATCATCAGTTACGGACATCGGTAAACGACCTAAAGCAATTTGATTATAATTCAAGTCATGCCGATCATATGTAGCAAGTTCATATTCTTCAGTCATTGATAAACAATTTGTTGGGCAATATTCAACACAATTACCACAAAAAATACAGATTCCAAAATCAATACTATAATTAAGCAAATATTTCTTTCGAATTAAGGGTTGCAATTTCCAATCAACAACAGGAAGATCTATAGGACATACGCGAACACATACTTCACAAGCAATACATTTATCAAATTCAAAATGAATTCGACCGCGAAAACGATCCGATATAATGAATTTTTCATAAGGATATTGAATGGTTACAGGTAAACGATTTGCGTGTGATAAAGTAATAAAGAAACTTTGTCCAATGTACCTTGCAGCACGGATGCTTTGTTGACCATAATTGATAAACCCAGTTAGCATTGGGAGCATATTGTGACTATCTTTAAATAATTGTATGTTTGTTTCTCTTTTTGCGATTTTTAGCCAATTCGTTATTAATACTATAGAAAACTATTCTTCTTCTTTAGTTTGGTTATTTTATTTTGTTTTTCTGCCAATTTATAATGAAAGAAGTTGGAAAGAAGTTGTTAATAATAGATTACCAAGCGAAATAGGTAAAAGAAATTTCCATCCAAGATTTAAAAGTTGATCCATTCTTAGCCGAGGTAACGTCCATCTTGTTGTGATTGAAATGAATAATAATAAAAAAGTTTTAATCAATGTAACCAAAATACCTAGGGTTGTTTCAAATGTTCCATTTCCTTTAATTAGTTTCCCAAATTCAGGAAAAAAAATGCCGGGAATAGAACTATTCCAACCACCCAAGTAAAGAACTGTTACAAATAATGCCGAAACTAATAAGTTTAGATAGGAAGCAACATAAAATAAACCGAATTTTATTCCCGAATATTCGGTTTGATAACCTGCGACTAATTCTTCTTCGGCTTCGGGTAAATCAAATGGTAATCTTTCACATTCGGCTAACGACGAAATAAAAAAAATGATAAATCCTATCGGTTGACGCCACAAATTCCAACCCCAAAAACCATATTTTGATTGTAACTCAACAATATCAACTGTACTTAAACTGTTCGATAATCCTAGTCCGTGATCGCATCACTGTTTTCACCGCTAGTTCAAAACTGTATATGAGATTTGCACCTCATACAGCTCCTCTAAGGTCATTAAAAATATAATCTACTCACACAAGTGTATTAACTCTTATCCTGATCTATGTTGAGTAGAGTAAAGCTAAACTTTATTGTGACTCTTCAAAGTTGACCTATGAAATTCTGTCTGCCATAATACTAAAAGAAGGCTTCTGAATTTATCTTATCCTTTTAAAATACCAAATTTTCGGTCGTGAGGTATAGTGTAAATTTTTTCATTTTTTTTTTTTATAAAATACCCTATACTTTTTCATTTTAATTTTAAGTTAAATTAATTGAATTGTTGAATAAAAAAAAATTATACATTTCAAAGTTTAAATATTTATTTTTCATTTTGTAGAAAATTGAACCGTTGATCGATAAGTTCAACTTCTTTTTTTTTATGAAAAAGAATTTGATATTTGAATTATTTTTTATTTCCAATTGGGATACAAACTTGGGTTTAATAATAGAAAATAGATTTAAAAATAAAAAATAAAACACCATTTTTTCTTTCAATTTTAAAATGAGGTTTTTTAAATTCAAAATTTTAGTTTTTTCGTTCCTTTTCTTCTTTCAAAATAAAACAGGGAGATTTGCTATAAAAACGGAAAGGATTATTTCGTTTTGGATAGTTATTTTTGTAAAAAGTGGATAGGAACAAACTCTGGATCGGAATCATGAGGAGTACTGCTTATTTTTTTCTACAAAGTGAAAGCCTCAATTTTAATTCTGTTTTTTTTTATTAAAATGTTTTATTCATTATTCAATAGTATACTATTCAAAATCTATATTACTTGTCCTTTGTGTTTCTTAGTGTTTCTAACCAGCCACCTACTCGTTTTTGGTCTTTAATTAACAGTTTGTTGTCTTAAAATATTTATTTTTATCTAAAACCGACTCAAAAATTATTACTGTTGATTTTTTTGTCCCGCTTCAAGTCAGGTTGATTACTCAACCAATCTTGGGGAAAATAAAGTTCTATTTTGCATTTGAATTTTCTTTGGTACCTAAGAAAAGAGGTTTAATTTAGTTACTGCAAATTTACAAGCAGTTTTATTTCACTCATTTAACTATCCAATTTAGTTCATTAGTTTATTGATAAAAAAAGTCTATAAAAAAATGAAAATTTTCCTTGAATTGCTTTCACTTTATAAAAAAAAAACTTAAAAAGGGTCTTCAAAACCTATTAATTACAGATAAAAACTAAATAAATAAAAGAAAGCCTGTGGAAAAAAAGTATATGGTTCAACGAATCACACGTAGAGATATAGATAATACACATAGAGTTAATGGTATTTCATAGCTAATTGATTGAGCAACAGCTCGTAGACCACCCAAAAAAGAATATTTATTGTTTGATCCATATCCAGACATAAGAAGACCAATGGGAGTGATACTTGTAATGGCAATCCATAAAAAAATACCAATATTTAAATCGGCTAAAACAAGGTGAGAGCTAAATGGAATTATTGAGTAACTTAAGAGAGTTGCTATAACTGTTATAGAGGGCCCTAAACTAAATAAACGATTATCTCCTCTAGATGGCAAAAGATTTTCTTTAAAAAGTAATTTAGTACCATCTGCTAACGCTTGCAGAACTCCCAAAGGACCGACATATTCAGGTCCAATCCTTTGTTGTAACCCTGCAGAAATTTGGCGTTCTAACCAAACAATGACTAGTAAACTAATTAAAATTGCCAATACAAGACTCAAAATAGGAAACAGAAGCCATAGTATTTCTTTAATTTCCGTTAAAAGGGCTAATTTTGAAAAAGAATTAATAGGTTGGACTTCGATTGTCTCAAGAAATTTTGTTATATTGAGTATCATTTCAACGATCAACTTCCCCCATAATTATATCAATACTTCCTAGGATTGTCATAATATCAGCCAATTTTGTTCGTTTCACCAATTGAGAAAGAATTTGTAAATTGATAAAACCTGGTGAGCGAATTTTCCAACGCCAAGGAAAACCACTTTGATCACCTATCAAAAAAATTCCTAATTCTCCTTTTGGTGCTTCTACTCGAACATAAAATTCCTGTTTCGGTAATTCAAAAATAGGAGAAGTTTTTTTTCCAATAAACCGATACTCAAAATCATTCCATGCGTGATCCTTTTGTTTATTAAAAGAGCGAGCTTCTAGATTCTCATAAGGACCGCCTGGAATAGCTTCAAGAGCCTGTTGAATAATTTTAATGGATTCTTTCATTTCCCCAATTCGAATTAAATAACGAGCTAAAGAGTCTCCTTCCGTTTGCCAATGAACTCTCCAATCAAATTCGTTGTAACACTCATAAGGGTCAATTTTACGAAGATCCCAATGGATGCCTGACGCGCGTAACATTGGTCCTGATAAACCCCAATTTATTGCTTCTTCTGTACTAATAATACCTACTCCTTCCACTCGTTCTAAAAAAATCGGATTATTAGTAATAAGTTTTTGATAGTTAGTAAGTTCTGTTAAAAAAAAATCACAAAAATCTAAACATTTATCTATCCAACCATATGGTAGATCCGCCGCAACTCCCCCAATTCTAAAAAAATTATGCATCATTCTCATCCCAGTAGCAGCTTCGAATAAATCATATACTAATTCTCTTTCTCTAAAAATATAGAAGAAAGGTGTTTGTGCACCAATATCCGCCATAAAAGGTCCAAGCCATAACAGATGCGAAGCTATACGACTCAACTCCAACATAATTACTCGGATATAGCTAGCTCGTTTTGGTACTTGAATATTTCCTAATTGTTCGGGTCCATTTACTGTTATTGCTTCTGTGAACATAGTTGCTAAATAATCCCAACGTGTTACATAAGGCAAATATTGTATAATTGTACGGTTTTCCGCTATTTTTTCCATTCCTCTGTGTAAATAACCCAATATTGGGTCACAATCAATAACATCTTCACCGTCAAGAGTAACAATGAGTCGAAGAACACCGTGCATTGATGGGTGCTGTGGACCCATATTCACTATCATCAGACCCTCTTTTTTGGATGTTACATTCATAGGGTTTGCCTCGATTCATTGGTTCGTGAATTATTGAAAATAAAAGTTTCCCAAGATTCAACATCTAATAAATCAAATAATTAAAAAAAAAACACTCTTTAAATTTAAATTAACGGATTTTTGATTCCCGAATATTTAATTTGCTAATTAATTCTTTATACCCTACTTTATTGTTTTTTAACAAATAAGTGAGAAGTCTTTGACGTTTTCCTAGAATTTTTCGTAAACCTCTTTGAGATAAATAGTCTTTTCTATGGGATTCAAAATGCGAAGTAAGTCTTCTAATTTTGTTAGTTAAACTTATTATTTGAAATTCAACTGATCCGCTCGTTTCTTCTTTTTCTTCTTGTGAAATAACTGAGATGAATAAATTTTTTATCATAAAAAAACCTCCTTATATTTTAAACTAAAACTATAAAAACAATGTATCATTTGTATTTTTAATAATTTTTGTGTCTAAGTTTTATTTTTAATAAAAATAACTAAACAAATAATTTTGATTTATTATTGGAATGCCAATTATTAGACAATGCATGAGAGCCCTGGTTTGCTAGTTCTGGTTCTTTTTTGAGTTTTAGTGCTCCTGGCTTTGGTTTGAATACAGATAGATGACTTCCAATCATTTGGAAAATGATTGGTAAACCCCTTAGAGTCGTAAAAGATATTCTTTCTTTTCCATCACTTATACCGTTAGAAAAAGAATATTGTGACATTTCGTTTATTGGAATCATCTTGTCTATATATCGAAATTGTTTGCGCATCAATGTATAGTCGAAAAGAAAAAAAGTAATTGGTTTTTCAAACCAGAAGAAATTGCCCTTCCCTCTGATCTTTTCCGTTCGGTCTTCGTCGATTTTGTCCGGATCCTCCTCTTCTTTCGAAAAAAGGAAAGAAGAAGGATCTTCTTCGATGGATTCCTCTTCTTTCTGTTTATTCCCCTTCGCTTCAAAAGTTCTTTCTATTTCTTGATCTCTTTCTTCCTGACTTTGCTTACTTTCCTCTATTTCGTCTATCTCGGGCATCTTCTAAACCCAAGCGTTTCTCGGTAGTCTTCCTAACAAGAAGATCAAAGTAGCAATAAAGAGAGTATGAAATATTCGAGGCAGAAAAGGGACCGAGTCGAGCACAAAGTACTTAGTACATTTAATGTACTGATTCAATAGACTGTACTTAGTAGATCGAATAAGTTTATTCGCTATAAAAAAGGAATATTGCGGTAGCCAGATTAGTATCCATCTAACCCATTGCGTCCAGACAAAGTGACCAATTAACCAACCAACAAAAGTACTTGTTAAAAATAAGATCTTGCTGTTGCTTCGAAACAAATAAATGTTGAGTAATCTGACTACCATTGAACTGGGAAAAAGAAAATGGTTGAGTAATTGAAAAATGAGATTATTCAGGAAGACCCATAGAATTTGAATGCGAAGATCATACCTAAAATGAATGTTAGTCGATTCATAATCAAATTCATTTTCATTTTGATTGTTCCATAAGAAAAAAGCCAAAAGATATGGTAGAACTAGGGTCTGCATTGTCTGAGGTCTACACAACGCTACATGAAGAGGCGCATAATATATGGATATTAATATCATGAGCTGTCCCATAATAAAACCTGTTGTTGCTGCTACCTTCTTCTCGTTCACGCCTATTTTTTATCTTTCTTCTAGAACCCAAGCTCGGATAAGGAAAAGATAAGAAGGCCCCACGGAAGTTGTGGTTAGAAATCCATAATAGAGTCCGACTACAACAACCGAATTTATTATGTTGATCTATAAGGCTCCGGCATTACCTATTATAAAAAGATTTTACAATCATCAGAAACCTCCTTATTTTTTCTATTGCTTCTATTGCAATTTTTGGGTTATTATAGGAGAATTTCATTTATTATATTATATGAATATATCATTGATAATTTCATTTATTCGATCCTATTATTATTCTATTCTATGATATGAAAATCGAATTGTTAACTTTTCCATATATCTAGAAATAGAATATAGAAAGAGATAGACTAGAAAAGACATCTCGAAGGACATCTCTTATGTCAATGACATAAAAACAAAGAGATATAAAATGAATGGAATTGGGGGAGGGACGCAATAGAATACCATAGAACCACTTTGAGGTTCCCTATTAAATGAGGGATGGAACGAAGACACTACGAAGAAGTTGCGGGGGTTACGAAGGAAACTTCGAACTCATCTTGGTCATGGGTTGAGAAGGTAAATTCAACTCTATGAGATCTAATCCTCCCATTGTTCCTCAGTAGCTCAGCGGCAGAGCGGTCGGCTGTTAACTGACTGGTCGTAGGTTCGAATCCTACTTGGGGAGATTTGATTCATTCCTAATTCTGAGATTTCAATTCAGAATATCAATTGGGAATAAAAAGAAAGGAGTTCGCTTTGACTGTTAAGAGTAGGTCACCTATTCCCTGT